CGAGGGAAAACGATCCCACAAACAAAGGAGTTGTACAGTACGAAATCACATAAAAACAGACTCATTCAAAAAAAATGTGGACCTTCCCCCCAAATTGTCCCTTTTGGACAGGGATAGATGGGAAATATTTGAATCCTATTGGATTTCATTCCAATGGAATTGTATACCCCTTATCAAATTACTACTATATTTTATTTACTACTATATTTATCGAAGTTGAGTTATATTACTACTATATTTATCGAAGTTGAGGAATAAAGTCATTTTTCCCACAGATTCTGAGAACTCAAGAAGTTTTTTTATACCTCGAGTCTTCAAGCGAAGGAAGACCTTTCTTTGCTTTGAAGAAAAGTTTTCTATTGAGAATTTCATTGATTGGTCGTACCTGTATTGGAATAATATGAATGATTCGATATTCACTCGGTTTCTGGGCAAGAATGCTAAGATTCTGTAGGAGAGATGGCCGAGTGGTTCAAGGCGTAGCATTGGAACTGCTATGTGGACTTTTGTTTACCGAGGGTTCGAATCCCTCTCTTTCCGTACCTTCACCTAATTCACCAGGGTTACCAACCGCAATGTTTTAAATCAAATGACAATTATTGATACCATCATTCCGAGAGTAAGACCTTTATTTGATAGAGATTTTTCCTAATTACTGGGGTACGGAAATACCAATACCGGAAAGAGTAGAAAGGGATGAAAATCTCACCGCTGACCCGTTTGTGATACGTGAATGGGAGAAAAATCCGGATCAAACCCCTTCCTTATTTACTTGACTTTGGCGAAAAAAGGTCGGACAAAATTGTCCGAAGCTTTGTAATTTTAGTTAGGTTTAGGTCTGACGGGAATAATATTCTACGACTAGTAACTCTTTGATTTTCAAACCGACCCATTTCCTATCTATTATTCGTTTTACTAATCCTTTGTATTGGGATGAGTGAAAGGTCAAATGGTTTACCCATTTCTTGCTCTTGCGGGGGGATGAATCAATATGATTTTGAATCAGAGCTCGGGATCTTTGTTTATCCCTCGTAGTAATAATATCTCGGGGTTTGCAGCGATAACTTGGGATATCTACTATACGACCATTAACTAAAATATGTCTATGGTTAACTAATTGCCTGGCCCCAGGAATGGTCGAAGCCATACCCAGTCGAAAAAGGATGTTATCCAAACGCATCTCAAGTAGTTGTAGTAAAACCTGACCCGTTGACCCTTTAGTTTTTCCAGCGATATGAACATATCTAAGCAATTGTCGCTCTGTCAGACCATAATGAAAACGCAATTTTTGTTTTTCTTCTAGACGAATACGATATTGAGATTTTTTTCTGAAACGCGATTTTTTTCTTCTAAGATAACTTCCGGGTCTAAGCCTTTTACTAGTTAGTCCCGGTAAAGCCCCCAGACGGCGTATTTTTTTGAAACGAGGTCCTCGGTAACGAGACATAAAGACTCCTTTTTTCTTTTTTTTTTTGAAATTTTATTTCATAGAATAACCTAGATTCAGGCTGAACTAAACGATAAACGAAGATAAATCTACCCAAGTGAAGTACTACAAAGAAGAATGAGATGGGTTGGATCAATATCTGGATTGCTTTGTATATATATATATGTATATATGTATATACATGCATATATGTAATAGTACTATTAGGCATTAGGAAGTTAGATATCCTTTTCCTGATTTGTTCTGTAGAGATTTAACTGCCCCAATTCCTTTTTTATTCATAGTTGGAAGTTCCCGCGGCATAATAGATCGGTGATCTTGTAAAAGAAAAAAGGTAGGAGTCTTTTCAATATTCCTTGATTTCAAGGAAACACTTTCAATCATGGAAAAAATCGGACAAATAGAGAAAAGCCGGCTATCGGAGTCGAACCGATGACCATCGCATTACAAATGCGATGCTCTAACCTCTGAGCTAAGCGGGCTCACATAGCAGAAACGGTGCATAGGGCATAGAATTCGGTAAACTACCGGGACCCTTACTAGAATTAATGATTCTATCATTAATTCTTAATATTCATTCTTATTAGTTAATAATTGTCATTAACTATTAACTAAACTACTAGTAGTTTAACTACTATAAGACTTAAAATATGCTTTAAACTAAAATATGAAACTTAATATTCACTTTAATTTAAATAACTATATTATATAGTTATTTAAATTATTTATATATATTATTTATATATTTAAAATATTATAGATAAGAATGTTATATTCTATATAAAATAAATATATGATATAAAATAAATATATAAAATATATAAATAACTAGAAACTATTAATTTCTATTAAATGAATTTCTATTAGTCTATTAAATTAATATATTAAATTAAATTAATATATTAAATATAAAATGAATAATAATAAATAATAAATATATTAAATATATTAAATAAATTAATAATAATGGAAATCATTATTAGTCAATTCATATGAATTGACTAGAATTCTATGAAATTCAATATGAGGTCTATATAGATAGAGAATCTATAGATCTATAGATAAAGGATTTGGCTTCTATTATATAGCTATTCTAAGCTAAGATATTGAAAATTCTTAATGGAATAGTTACTTATTATGAATTCTCATTATTATAGGGAAATTTAGAATTTATAGAAGAAATTCTTATTCCACTATTAGAATATACTATAGAATATAGTTAGAATATGCTATAGAATATAGTAAGTAGTATTAGAAATTTCTATTTCTTTTCTTTTTCTTTCCTTTGGAATTGAATTCAAAACGCAAAAGAAAATATTAGATTCTAACTCTATTAGATTGGTTAGAATTAGTTATAGCAGATTCTATTCGAATTCTATTCGAATTCTAGTGGATCGGTCCTAGGGAAAGGATAAGATGCCACCCAGAGCATAATGAGATCTTCCCACAATTTCATTCGGAAAGAGGGGAGATAGAACGAAAAAAAGAAGAATGAATATTGACCGTTCCAGTATTACAAATCGAGCAGGAAAAATGAGAGAGGGAGAGACTTGTATATGTGGGATATTTCCATCCATATTGAATTGCGGATACATCAACGATAGAATCATTTCTGATTGGACCGGGTTCCCCGACAGAGATGAAAGAAAATGGGTAAGAAATAGAAGCAGACACTGCTTTGCTATAGAAATCAGTATCTAATGAATTCAAAGGTTCCAACATAAATGAAAGAGGGGGAGACCACAATGAGATCTAGGCGGGGATATGGCGGAATTGGTAGACGCTACGGACTTGATTGGATTGAGCCTTGGTATGGAAACCTACTAAGTGAGAACTTCCAAATTCAGAGAAACCCTGGAATTAAAGATGGGCAATCCTGAGCCAAATCCTGTGTTCAGAAAACAAGGTTCAGAAAGCGAGAATCAAAAAAGGATAGGTGCAGAGACTCAATGGAAGCTGTTCTAACAAATAGAGTTGACTGCATTGGTAAGGGAATTCTTTCCTTCTATCCAAACGACAGAAAGGATGATCTTGTATACGTACGTATACATATTGAAACATCAAACGATTAATCACGACTTGAATCAGTATTTATCTCTGAAAAATTTCAGAATAGAAAGATTGTGAATTGATTCCAAGTTGAAGGAAGAATCGAATATTCAGAGATAAAATCATTCATTCCCTAGTCTAATAGATCTTTTGAAGAACCGATTAATCGGACGAGAATAAAGATAGAGTCCCGTTCTACATGTCAATACAGACAACAATGAAATTGATAGTAAGAGGAAAATCCGTCGACTTTATAAATCGTGAGGGTTCAAGTCCCTCTATCCCCAACAAAAAAGGCCCATTTCCCCCCTAATCATTTATCCTCTTTTTTGTCAGTTCTTCCAAATTCGTTATGTTTCTCATTCACTCTACTCTTTCACAAATGGATCCGACCAGAAATGTTTCTCTCTTATCACAAGTTTTGTGATAGATATGATTTACGTACATGCGTACAAATGAACAGATAATGAATGGGCAAGGAATCTCCACTATTGAATAATTCACAGTGATATCATTACTTCTATACAAAGTCTTCTTTTTTAAGGTCCAAGAAATTACAGGGCCTGGGTGAGCTTTTGTAATGTTTTTTGAGTCTCTTTAATTTAATTAACATAGACCCAAGTCCTCTAGCGGGATGATGTATCGAGACTGGTCGGGATAGCTCAGCTGGTAGAGCAGAGGACTGAAAATCCTCGTGTCGCCAGTTCAAATCTGGTTCCTGACACGCGGTTAATGTATCAAAAGGAGATTCATCCAAAAGAATCGATATGGGTCCCGATCCAAATTCCTTAATCGTCTAGATCACGATACATACTTATTCCATACTAGATATAGAATCTAGAATTCTATACTAGATATAGAAATGGATATACTCTTTATTTATTTGAAATGGGTAAGGAATATTGGGTAAGGAATATATGGGTAAGTAAGTTTAAGTAAGGTAAAGAATAGAATGAAATTCTATTACCTCTTCTTTAGTACCTCCTTCCACTCAAAAAGAATGTTAATACTTCATACATATCCGAAGTTGGTTGGCTTAGGTTAGAGGAAAAACCCAAAAGTCTAGTCTAGAGAGGAGGGTTGAAGGATAGAAATAGACAGGATTCATTTCAGATACAGTACAAAGAAAATCCGATTCCTTTCATTTCCGAATTTCCTATTTTCTTTCATATTTTATTTCTTCACTCCCTTCTACGCGACTTTCCAGTGCCCGCCTAAGTGACTGACGTGCGCGGTACAAAATTCATGGTCCAGAACTCTTTTTTTTATTCATCCTATTGGCTTGGCTCTACTCATCCGAAATAGATATCTTCCAAATTGGGGAATATCAATGAAGCCCCTAATCCTTATTAGATTAGCCCATTCATAATACGAATTAGAGCTCGGTTACTCTGTTTCATTTAGAACAGAACGTAAAAAGACTCCTTGAATCTCTGGAGTATTAGAAGTGAAGATAATTATTATCATTCAATAAGCATCTTGTATTTCATAGAAATTGGGGGCA